AATTGTAAAAAGAAATCAAAAGTTGTGGATAACTCCTTTTTATCTATATTCTTGATTACTAATTCAGTTAAGAGGCCTCTATCAACAAGAAAAATAGTGAATTCTTATTTTCGTTAAATTCTAGGAAAATAAAAATATGTATATATAATCCAAATATAAAATTCTAGAATATAGAAACTAGAGATATGATATATGCTTTTGTACCTTCTATACTCACTTAGATATATACTTAGATTTATACTAATCTTTATCTTTATAATATATATATTTAATATAAATAATAACAGGTACAAATAGTAAATTGAGGTATCCTTTATATGACAACTTTCGACTTTCCCTCTGTTTTGGTGCCTTTAGTAGGCTTAGTATTTCCGGCAATGGCAATGGCTTCTTTATTTCTTCATGTTCAAAAAAATAAGACTGTTTAGATCTGATGGGCCCAACTCTGATCCATTTTTTTTTTTTTTCAAAACTAAGACTTGTATCATAACGCAGATACCTATTTAGTGTAAGAAAAGAAGGTATAACATGCGGCGTTTCCGTCGAAAAGGGGCTCTTTGGTCTGTAGAAAGATGATATGGGGGTAAAGGAATTCTATCTATTTGAAAAAATCTCAGGATCGCCGGATGGCTGAACTGTAAAATCGGTACATCTATATGTATATTGATATATGTATATTGATGGGATCATACGAAGGGTATTTTTTTTTATTTTAGATCTAACCAATTTGATAAATTACTCTTAAAGGTTCACATCAAACTAGTACTAGTTGATGAGAGTTACTTCGGAAACAAAAAGAGTAAAGTCTAGGGTATTCTCTCAATTCCAATAAAACGAAACCAGATCAAGTATGAGTTGTCGATCAGAACATATATGGATACAACCTATAACGGGGTCGCGAAAAACAAGTAATTTCTGCTGGGCCATTATCCTTTTTTTAGGTTCATTAGGATTCTTATTGGTTGGAACTTCCAGTTATCTTGGGAGAAACTTGATATCTTTATTTCCGTCTCAGCAAATCCTTTTTTTTCCACAAGGGATTGTGATGTCTTTCTATGGGATCGCGGGTCTCTTTATTAGCTCCTATTTGTGGTGCACAATTTCGTGGAATGTAGGGGGTGGTTATGATCGATTCGATAGAAAAGAAGGAATGGTGTGTATTTTTCGTTGGGGATTCCCTGGAAAAAATCGTCGCATCTTCCTCCGATTCCCTATAAAGGATATTCAGTCCGTCAGAATCGAAGTTAAAGAAGGTATTTATGCTCGCCGTGTCCTTTATATGGATATCAGAGGCCAGGGGGCCATTCCCTTGACTCGTACTGATGAGAATGTTACTCCACGGGAAATCGAACAAAAAGCTGCCGAATTGGCCTATTTCTTGCGTGTACCGATTGAAGTATTTTGAGAAATGAGCTGAGAGAGTGAATGCTTTCTCAGCAGTAAGGAAAAACTAAAGAGTCCCCCTTTTCTATACCATAACTTAACTGAAGTTTCTTCATAACGCTCATTCTTTCTAGTCAAAGAAGACGTATACGTAACGTAACAACCACAAAACAAAACAGTGAATAGATTCATAAGTTCGATACTTTGTAATAGAACTCATGCATGAGAGAAATATTGGATGGCGTAGAGTCAACTAATGAGGTCGGTTCATTAAAAATTCATAGACGAAATGAAAAAATGTCAAAAAAGAAAGCATTCAACCCTCTTTTATATCTTGCATCTCTAGTATTTTTGCCCTGGTGGATTTCTCTCTCATTTAATAAAAGTCTGGAATCTTGGGTTACTTATTGGTGGAATACTAGGCAATCTGAAATTTTTTTGAATGATATTCAAGAAAAAAATATTCTCGAAAAATTCATAGAATTAGAGGAAATCTTTCTTTTGGAGGAAATGATCAAGGAATACTCGGAGACACATCTACAAAACCTTCGTATAGGAATCCACAAAGAAACGCTCCAATTAATCAAGATACACAATGAGGATCATATCCATACGATTTTGCACTTCTTGACAAATATAATCTGTTTCGTTATTCTAAGTGGTTATTCAATTTTGGGTAATAAAGAACTTGTTATTCTTAACTCTTGGGCTCAGGAATTCCTATATAACTTAAGTGACACAATAAAGGCTTTTTCGATTCTTTTATTAACAGATTTATGTATCGGATTCCATTCGCCCCACGGTTGGGAACTAATGATTGGCTTTGTCTACAAAGATTTTGGATTTGCTCATAATGATCAAATTATATCTGGTCTTGTTTCTACTTTTCCAGTCATTCTAGATACTCTATTTAAATTTTGGATTTTTCGTTATTTAAATCGTGTTTCTCCGTCACTTGTAGTGATTTATCATTCAATGAATGATTAAAAAAGGATCTACTTATATTAATCCAATTCAATTCTAACGTTTCTTACTTTGTAGTTGTACAGAAGCAAAGCATGTAAAATCATACTTACTCTTTATTTTTCTACCCATCCCAAAGATTTATTCTATATATTAATATTATTTATTCCAGTAAAATTATTCCAGTAAATAGCAGAATTGCAGATAGGGAACTAGGTTAGCGACCTACCAAATTTATTGTAGACATTTTTGGGCTCAATGGTTGGACCATGCAAACTAGAAAGACTTTTTCTTGGATAAAGGAACAAATTACTCGATCCATTTCCGTATCGCTCATGATATATATCATAACTCGGCCATCCATTTCAAGTGCATATCCCATTTTTGCACAGCAGGGTTATGAAAATCCGCGAGAAGCGACTGGTCGTATTGTATGTGCCAATTGCCATTTAGCTAATAAGCCCGTGGATATTGAAGTTCCACAAACGGTACTTCCAGATACTGTATTTGAAGCAGTTGTTCGAATCCCTTATGATATGCAACTAAAACAAGTTCTTGCTAATGGTAAAAAGGGTGCTTTGAATGTAGGGGCTGTTCTTATTTTACCAGAGGGTTTTGAATTAGCTCCTGCTGATCGGATTTCCCCCGAGATAAAAGAAAAGATAGGCAATCTGTCTTTTCAGAGCTATCGCCCCAATAAAAAAAATATTCTTGTGATAGGCCCCGTTCCTGGTCAGAAATATAGTGAAATAACCTTTCCTATCCTTTCCCCGGACCCCGCTACTACGAAAGAGGTTCACTTCTTAAAATATCCTATATATGTAGGCGGAAACAGGGGAAGGGGTCAGATTTATCCCGACGGGAGCAAAAGTAACAATACAGTTTATAATGCTACATCAGCAGGTATAGTAGGTAAAATAATACGAAAAGAAAAAGGGGGTTACGAAATAACCATAGCGGATGCATCGGATGGACGTCAAGTGGTTGATATTATCCCTCCAGGGCCAGAACTTCTTGTTTCAGAAGGCGAATCTATCAAATTGGATCAACCGTTGACGAGTAATCCTAATGTGGGCGGATTTGGTCAGGGAGATGCAGAAATAGTACTTCAAGATCCCTTACGTGTCCAAGGCCTTTTGTTCTTCTTGGCATCTGTTATTTTGGCACAAATATTTTTGGTTCTTAAAAAGAAACAGTTCGAGAAGGTTCAATTGTCAGAAATGAATTTCTAGACTCGCGGATTTATCGACATTGAGCTCATAACGTAAAAATAACAAAATTATTTTTGACGACTCTTTATGATAAAAAATGGATATTATGAAAAGCCTTTTGCTTTTTTATACTCATTCCTTGTACTGTATTCCTAGTCATAGTATGTAGATTGTGAAGAAGACTTTTTACTTTTTTTGAATCCAAATTGGGATGGTATGATTATGTTACTATTATCACATTTCAATGTCATAAAATACGTTAATAGTGTTTTCTATTCTAATCGAATAAAATTCGACTAGATACTAGACATAAGTAAGCGGGGAATAGAACGGATAAATGCGTGGAACACAAAATTATAGGGACGATTATTCATCTTCCTAGTATTCGACACAAGAAAAGGAATTTTCCACATCTCTTTCTTGTGTCGAAAGAAAAAAAAAGATTCTTTATCCTGTTCGTCAAAGATTACTAGTCTAAGTTTTGAATTTTTCAAAAAAAAAAATATCAGAACTTTTTTATATATATTATATATATATTACATAATATTATATTAATATAAAATAGAATAGTAGAATAGTGGGCAAACAAAAGAGAGCGAGGTTTATTGAGTAAATAGAACTTCTTCAATAAACTTAGAAAAATTTCCATTTTTGATGAGATACAAAAAAATACTAAGGTTTTATTATTATTTGAGGATAGTATGTCATCTAGGAAATTGAGTGATTTCTTCTTTCTTCTAACTTTACTTTGAAAGTATCGATAGATACTATCGAGCAACGGGCGGATGGATCAATGAACTGCATTTTTCAAAAACATCATCAGAAAAATGGAATGGGGTTTTGCCATTTAGACGAAAAATATTCTAATTCTTAAGAACTCAACGGGACCTACCCCCTCAAATCATACAAAGAAGGGAATCCCGTTGAGTTCTTACGCTTTCATGGCTACAATTTACAACTCAATTCATCTGATTACTACAGAGATGAACCCAATCCAGAATATGAACCATAAAAGAAAATACCTATTAAACCGATCACAAGAATACCAGCTACAGTACCTATTATCCAAAGAGGAATCCTTCCAGTAGTATCAGCCATTTACCCCACTTCCCTCCACATTTCATCAAGTGGTCATGCTAGAGACATAAACAGTCATGGATAATTATGAGATGAGAGCCTTCCGAATGGGCTAAGAGAGAGTGCCTATAATTATTATTCTCCTTTTCCTTTGTTTTATTAATTGAAGAAATAATTGGAAAATAAAACAGCAAGTACAAAAATGAGTAATAACCCCCAGTAGAGGCTGGTACGATTCAATTCAACATTTTGTTCGTTCGGGTTTGATTGTGTCATAGCTCTATAATTCGGATTAGGTTTATCGTTGGATGAACTGCATTGCTGATATTGACCCCAAAAAAGAAACGGTAGGTACAGCTAGGCCGT